AAGGAAAGGAAGACAAACTAATATTTAGTGAAAAATCAAAGAAAATCCTTTTAGTTAGAAAGAACTTGCTATGAAAAAAGAAAAAGTATTGGAATCTACACATTGATTTTTTTTGAACCGTATGCGTCAAAAGGCGCCTGTACGGTTTCGAGGGGATACAATTTGACCCTAATCAACCGACTTTATCGAGAAAGATTACTTTTTTTAGGTCAAGAGGTTGATAGTGAGATCTCAAATCAACTTATTGGTCTTATGATATATCTCAGTATCGAGGATGATACCAAAGATCTGTATTTGTTTATAAACTCTCCTGGCGGATGGGTAATACCGGGGGTCGCTCTTTATGATACTATGCAATTTGTGCAACCAGATGTACATACAATATGCATGGGATCAGCCGCTTCAATGGGATCTTTTATCCTGGTAGGAGGAGAAATTACCAAACGTCTAGCATTCCCTCACGCTTGGCGCCAATGAGGCTTTTATTTGAGAGAAAAAAGAAGACTATGCCTTCGCCATATGAAATATGAATATTAAGTAATAATAGCATGGCACTTTGAATTCGATATAAGAAATTCTGTTTTCAAAACATTAGATTATGTATCGAGAGAGTAATATGAGAAAAAGGTATTTCCTATTTTATTATCGGAAGTCCAGTTCAGCGTCACAAACTTTTTTTCACACCAGAGGTCTCTTAACAATATTTATAGTATAGAGCGAAAAAAAAAAAATTCTTTTTTCATTAGTTTATTTGATCAAAAAAGCAACTTTGGGATTGCTGAATGACAGACAAATCACAGACAAAAAAATATAATAAATATATAAAGCAACGGAGCCATCATAGTATTTTTGAATTCCTCCGAAAGGAAGGGTGGTAAGTTGATCATTTACCGATCGGGGTCTAATCGATCCTATTTTTTGAAGGTAAGGGTCAATTTTATTGTAGAGCCGTATGCAATGCATAATGCCCGTACGGTTGTTCGATTCTATCTTTTTTCTTGTTATTCTTTTATCTTTCTTTTATCTTCCCCTCATCGTGCGAAATAGAGAAACTTTTTATTATCTTATATCATCAGGGTAATGATCCATCAACCTGCTGGTTCTTTTTCTGAAGTAGCAACGGGAGAATTCATCCTGGAAGTGGGAGAACTGTTGAAACTACGTGAAACCCTGACAAGGGTTTATGTACAAAGAACGGGCAAACCTTTATGGGTTGTATCCGAAGACATGGAAAGAGATGTTTTTATGTCAGCAACAGAAGCACAAGCTTATGGAATTGTTGATCTTGTAGCGGTTGAATGAGAATAGCCTTTATTTCAATTTCACGTCAAGTCGTGATTTAAAATTCACCCTGCCGAGTTTAATATTCTATGATTTTTATTTACTATTGTAATTGTAATTCATAATCATCCGGTTAGGATCTATCTAAACCAGTCCATTATGTATATGATTCAACATGCCAACGATTAAACAACTTATTAGAAATACAAGACAGCCAATTAGAAATGTCACAAAATCCCCCGCGCTTCGGGGATGCCCTCAGCGTCGAGGAACATGTACTAGGGTGTATGTGCGACTCGTTCAGATCATGAACTAGAACAAAGGAAAGAGGACAATGTTCAAATATCAATGATCAAATAGGATAGAACGGAAAAACGAACTACATTTACTATCTAAAAATAAGAAAATGGATCATATCCCTTTTATTGTGTATGAAATTTATGGTTTCTATTGGTGTAAAACCACTCACCTCAATTCAAGATGAGAAGCAATTCTCCATTGGTAGCAAATGGTTATCCATTAAGCGGAGGAAATCTTAGTTAACCTAGACGCCTCTTGCAAGAACGGACTAACAGGGTCAGCTACCCAGCCAACTTTCATAATTAAATACCGTTACTGTATAGGTAGAGCTCGTTGTGAAAGACCTATTACTGGATAATTCATGGGTAGAGCCGAAGAATGTGAACTATACAAGTTAGCAATAACATTGATTAAATGAAGTAAAGGCTCCGGTGTATAGAGAAGACCTCACCGTTTAAGAAGTAACCATAGAAACGATGGAATCCACTATTTCTTTATCATTGCTATTTTTTAAGTACAATTTCGTATTTCGAGGTGAAATGCCTAGAAAAAATAAAAAATCGTGGTTGGGAAGGTTATAGTAGCCAAAGCCATTGGAATTTTTAGTTTATACATTGGAAAAATCCGTTTTGTTATTAATATACTAGGAAAGGGGCAAAAGAATAACTGAAAGAAAGGAAATCTATTAGTTATTCGTTAAAGTTTCATTTATTCAATGACCAGAATTAGACGGGGATATATCGCTCGGAGACGTAGAACAAAAATTCGTTTATTTGCATCAAGCTTTCGGGGGGCTCATTCAAGACTTACTCGAACTATTACTCAACAAAAAATAAGAGCTTTGGTTTCGGCTCATCGGGATAGGGATAGGCAAAAAATAAATTTTCGTCGTTTGTGGATCACTCGAATAAATGCAGCA